TTATTTCAGAGATACCGCCGGAAATATTTTTCAAATACAAAAGCTCAGTATCTTACCATGAATTAATGAATAATTAGTGACGAAAAATTCCTTTCTATAGTCCCTAGTCTATAGTGTCTAGAATAACAAGAAGAAAATGAATCTTCATAAATTTCATCATAAATGTGAACTACTTATACAAATAAAAATACAAATAAAATAAAAATGCGGGGGATCGGGAAAAGATGCAGGGTCGGTTGTCGGCTTGGCTAATCAAACACGGGCTAGTTCATAGATCTTTGGGATTCGATTACCAAGGAATAGAAACTTTACAAATAAAGCCCGAGGATTGGAATTCCATTGCTGTCATTTTATATGTATATGGTTACAATTATCTACGCTCTCAATGTGCTTATGATGTAGCACCTGGTGGACTGCTAGCTAGTGTGTATCATCTTACAAGAATAGAGTATAGTATAGATCAACCGGAAGAAATATGCATAAAAGTATTTGTATCCCGGGGGAATCCTCGAATTCCCTCTGTTTTTTGGGTTTGGAAAAGTGCGGATTTTCAAGAACGGGAATCTTATGATATGTTAGGAATCCATTATGATACTCATCCACGACTGAAACGTATCTTAATGCCCGAAAGTTGGATAGGATGGCCCTTACGTAAGGATTACATTGCCCCGAATTTTTTTGAAATACAAGATGCTCATTGAATGCCAAGAAAATAATCTTGATTTTGATAACTCCAGATAGACAAAGAGTATTTCTATGTATGTTCTCTTCAAAATCAAGCAAAGTCAGTGAGTTCTCATTCGTAATTTGAATGTGCTCAATTTTCCTATTCTAGTTTTTCTTCTTTTTCTTCTTTTTGTGCTATCATTCAATTATAGATTCATTGGAAATTCTCAAATTGGAGGGTACTTGTTTCTTGTTATTTGTGATGAACTGAACCAATAATCTGAATTCAAATGAAAAGAATTTCGAATTATGCACTTTGTACCGCGTACATATCTTACAGATACTCTATAGGTTCGCTTAAGAGAGAATGAAGAAATAGAATAGGAAAAAAACGAAAAAAAAAAATAAATATACGATTTGATTTCGAATCTATCTAAGATTCATCAAAGACGAGAATCTTATTCTCAGATTTGATATATGAGAGAATATGGATACTTTTTATCCTCTTTCTAGAAATCTAGAAATTTTCGTCAGCGATTTTTAAATTGAAATGTAATATAATACAAAGGATGACATGAGAGTTACAGATACTTCGATGGATAAGTATGTATACTAATCGATACTATTAATGAATATGGATATGGATTCATAAATATCCAAAAATGTGGATGTCGATCCATATCCATTATGTTGGATATATGAATGTATTTGGTGAATAGATACTCATCCAAATGAAGTATGTGCCAGGAACCAGATTTGAACTGGTGACACGAGGATTTTCAGTCCTCTGCTCTACCAGCTGAGCTATCCCGACTATTATTTTACTTAATATATCATCCTCATTTTAGGATATGACTTCGTTCTATGTCAATTCAAAAATGAATTGATCTTACTTTGTGTGTACCTTTATATAACACCAAACCCAACTTGGGTTAATACAAAAAAATATACACTCAGGTACATAACTTTGTGAAAGAAAAAAATTTGGAACCACTAACAAATAAAACGACTAATAATGATATCCTTATATCAAATATCAAAAAAAATAGGATAAAGCATTAAGGAGTCAACTGTTTTTTTGGGGATAGAGGGACTTGAACCCTCACGATTTCTAAAGTCGACGGATTTTCCTCTTACTTTAAATTTCATTGTTGTCACTATTGACATGTAGAATGGGACTCTATCTTTATTCTCGTGCGATTAATCCGTTTTTTTTTTCAAAAGATTTCTCAGATCCTGGAGTAAATTGATTTATAAATGATATAATCAATGAGGATTCGATTCTTTCTGCCAGTTAATACAATCAATTCACATCACAAGAATTCTTTCATTTTGCATATAATCATCAATATAAACTCGCAGCGTCTTAATCCAGTTTGTATAGCATTTAGTACATATATCTATGTATATGGCCCCCCTTTTTTGAGTTTCGATAGAAGGATTCCTTTACCAACTTAACGCGGGAAACTCTATTTGTTTTTTAGAACATCTCCCATCGAGTCTCTGCACCTATCCTATTCTTTTTGTATTCTCGCTTTATGAACTGTTGTTGGTTTTCGTAAAACTGGATTTGGCTCAGGATTGCCCCATCTTTAATTCCAGGGTTTCTCTGAATTTGAAAGTTGTCACTTCGTATGTTTCCATACCAAGGCTCAATCCAATTAAGTCCGTAGCGTCTACCAATTTCGCCATATCCCCCTATTTTATACTATGCTGAAATCAAAGCGGTGTCTTTTTTTTCAATACGAATTTCATTAAATATCACTTGATTGGATTTCTATTTATATGTAAACCAAAACTCTATAAACAAAAAAAGTGGGTCTTGCTGTTTGAATTTCTTGCCTATTTTGTTTAATGGCTATTGGATACCCAAGGCCGACACCCACATTTGATACAATCAAAAATGATTCTATCATTTCTGTTTATGCAATTCAATAGAAATTGATACATGTCATAATATATATATGCCTCTCTTATTATCATTAGTTTTTTTTGATGCATTTGAAATACTTGAACGGTCGATTCTTTTTTTGTCTTTAATTTCCGAGAAAATAACTCAAAAAAGGTATTTGATACAATATCAATCATTTTGGATCTAGTTATTCAAAATATTAATCGTTGATTATAGCTAAAACGAAACTCATTATTTCAGTAATTTTGAAAATTTTTATTAGAAATATTTGAATTAGTTAGCATTTTGAATTCTTTAGAATTACTAGAATTCTAATACATTAACATTTTCAAATACCTTATTGAAAGAAGTTTACGTTAAGTGTTGAGAAACAGAAAATGAATATCCATTTTCTAGCACTCAAATTTATTAATATAATAATGAGAATAAATAATCTAATTACTAATTATTATTTTCTAGAATATTGATTAATATAAAATCGCAATCTATAGCTATTGCTATTATGAATAGCTAATACTGAATAATTCATATTAATCGAAAAAAAAAAAAGATCCTATTCGTTTATGATGCATACACAATTTTTGCTCTATTTGAGCCCGCTTAGCTCAGAGGTTAGAGCATCGCATTTGTAATGCGATGGTCATCGGTTCGATTCCGATAGCCGGCTTTTGTCTATTTGTTTTGATTTTCACATTATTGAGAGTGTATTTTTGAAATCAAAGAACGTTGAAATGGCTTTTTCCCTTTTTTCCAAGGGTTTCCGACCTATTATATGCCCCATTTCAATTAGCAAAAAAACAGTAAGAATTCGGTTTCGGCAGAACAAAAAAGAGGATTTTTTTTTATAATAAATTTCTATTGATATGATATATAAATTAATAGAGAAAGAAAATGATTTCTATACATTTCTATACATAAAAAAAATGGTAATTCTATTACTCCAATTCAATCCATTTCTTCATTCTTTTTAGGACAATACTTCATTGTATTATTATTATTGTATTTCGCCTCACTTAATTTATCAATTTTTTTAGTTCAGTTTGTTGATGTCCAAACAAAAAAGGAGTCTTCATGTCGCGTTATAGGGGGCCTCGTTTCAAAAAAATACGTCGTCTTGGGGCTTTACCAGGTCTAACTAGTAAAGGGCCTAGAGCCGGAAGCGATTTTAGAAACCAACCGCGCTCTGGGAAAAAATCTCAATATCGTATTCGTTTAGAAGAAAAACAAAAATTGCGTTTTCATTACGGTCTTACAGAACGACAATTACTAAAATATGTTTGTATAGCCGGAAAAGCCAAGGGGTCAACAGGTCGGGTTTTACTACAATTACTTGAGATGCGTTTGGATAACATCATTTTCCGATTGGGTATGGCTTCGACTATTCCCCAAGCCCGCCAATTAGTTAACCATAGACATATTTTAGTTAATGACCGTCTAGTAGATATACCAAGTTATCGCTGCAAACCACACGATATTATTACGGCGAGCCATGCTCAAAAATCTAGAGATATGATTCAAAGTTATCTTAATTCATCTCCTCATGAGGAAGTTCCAAAACATTTGACTCTTCACCCATTCCAATATAAAGGGTTAGTCAATCAAATAATCGAGAGTAAATCGATTGGTTTGAAAATAAATGAATTGTTAGTCGTAGAATATTATTCTCGGCAAACTTAAACCTAACTCAACTATGAAGAGGTTTGGACAACTTTATTACTCCGACCCCCTTTCCTTTCCCTAAAGTAATTAAAAAAGGACGCAGGATAAAGTACTTATCCAGGGAATAGCAATAGCAAATCGATATCAAAATTACCGAGGGTTCGAGTTTTACCTTTTTGAATTTGAGTATGGGTTGTTCTTTGATACATTGTGTTCATTGAGATTGGTAAATTAGTTGGGGGTACGGAAAGAGAGGGATTCGAACCCTCGGTAAACAAAAGCCTACATAGCAGTTCCAATGCTACGCCTTGAACCACTCAGCCATCTTTCCTACGTAATGATTATGCCCCATCAACCGAATCAATAGCGAGTTTTCCTTTACTTGATGCTTCAAAAAATCAATTCGAAAAAAAGTATGAAAAAACAAACCTTTTCGGATATTTTGACACGAATTCAATCAATCGTAAGGAATCAACTAATCGGTCGATCTATTTTTTTTTTCTTCAATTTCGAGATGAGATGGGAATCAGACTAGGACCTCTTCATTCTTATACTAGTCGACTCGATTTGTATGAAATCGAAACTATTTCTTATTATTTATTTTATTTAATTCCGGTCAAAAAGAAAGAATTTAAGAAAGAGGAGTTTTCAAATTTTTAAAATTCTGTTTTTATGTTATTTCGCAGTGTCCAATTCCTTTGTTTGTGGGGAATCATTTTCTTACGAAAGGTAATGAAAAGAATTTGAGAGTGGATTGCTATCT